GCTAGTGTAGCTTAATATAAAGCATAACACTGAAGATGTTAAGATGAGCCCTAAGAAGCTCCGCATGCACAAAGGCATGGTCCCGACCTTATTATCAGCTTTAGCCCAACTTACACATGCAAGTCTCCGCAGCCCTGTGAGTAAGCCCTCAACCCCCACCCGGGGGCGAGGAGCAGGTATCAGGCACATTACTCAGCCCAAGACGCCAAGCCGAGCCACACCCCCAAGGGAATTCAGCAGTGATAAATATTAAGCCATAAGTGAAAACTTGACTTAGTTAGAGCTAAGAGGGCCGGTAAAACTCGTGCCAGCCGCCGCGGTTAAACGAGAGGCCCTAGTTGATAAATAGCGGCGTAAAGGGTGGTTAAGGATAATAAATAATAAAGTCGCATGGCCCTTTGGCTGTCATACGCTTCTGGGAGCCCGAAGTCCAATATACGAAAGTAACTTTAAGAAAGCCCACCTGACCCCACGAAAGCTGAGACACAAACTGGGATTAGATACCCCACTATGCTCAGCCATAAACCAAGACGTCTACCTACAATTGGGCGTCCGCCTGGGTACTACGAGCATTAGCTTAAAACCCAAAGGACCTGACGGTGCCTCAGACCCCCCTAGAGGAGCCTGTTCTAGAACCGATAACCCCCGTTAAACCTCACCGCTTCTAGTCATCCCAGCCTATATACCGCCGTCGCCAGCTTACCCTGTGAAGGCAATAAAGTAAGCAAAATGGGCACAACCCAGAACGTCAGGTCGAGGTGTAGCGCACGAAGCGGGAAGAAATGGGCTACATTTTCTATTATAGAATATTACGAATATGTAACATGAAATAGTGCTTGAAGGAGGATTTAGTAGTAAAAAGGAAGCAGCGTGTCCTTTTGAACCCGGCGCTGAGACGCGTACACACCGCCCGTCACTCTCCCCTGTCAAAATGCAGTAAAATTACCTAATAATGAAGCCCTGACAAGGGGAGGCAAGTCGTAACATGGTAAGTGTACCGGAAGGTGCACTTGGCTAAATTCAGGGTATGGCTGAGTTAGCTAAGCATCCCACTTACACCGAGAAGACATCCATGCAAATTGGATTACCCTGAGCTAACCAGCTAGCTTAATAATTAATATAACTTAACAATATTTATAACAAAACAAGACCTAACCCTATAAACTAAACCATTTTTTTACCTGAGTATGGGAGACAGAAAAGGTTCGCCTTAAAGCTATAGAAAAAGTACCGCAAGGGACTGCTGAAAGAGAAATGAAACAACCCATATAAGCACTAAAAACCAAAGACTAAACCTTGTACCTTTTGCATCATGATTTAGCCAGCACCCTCAAGCAAAGAGATCTTTAGTTTGACACCCCGAAACCAGGTGAGCTACCCCGAGACAGCCTAAATAATTTAGGGCCAACCCGTCTCTGTGGCAAAAGAGTGGGAAGAGCTCTGGGTAGAAGTGACAGACCTACCGAACCTGGTGATAGCTGGTTGCCTAAGAAATGGATAGAAGTTCAGCCTCGTACCCCCTTAATCAAAAATATATTATTAAGACTACGGAGATGTACGAGAGTTAGTTAAAGGGGGTACAGCCCCTTTAACAAAGGATACAACCTTTACAGGAGGATAAAGATCATAATAGATAAAATAAACTGTTATAGTGGGCCTGAAAGCAGCCATCTAAATAGAAAGCGTTAAAGCTCAGACAGAGAGGAATTTATTATCCCGATAAATAATCTTACTCCCCTAATTTTATTAGGCCAACCTATGCCTACATGGGTGAGACCATGCTAAAATGAGTAACAAGAAGACCTGATCTTCTCCCACCATAAGTGTAACCCAGCACGGACCAACCACTGGGATTTAACAAGCCCAACCAAAGAGGGCATTGTGAACAGTAAAAACTTCAAGAAGAACTCACAACTAACTATTGTTAATCTTACACTGGAATGGAATTTAAAGGAAAGACTAAAAGAGGGGGAAGGAACTCGGCAAACATAAGCCTCGCCTGTTTACCAAAAACATCGCCTCCTGCAATATAAAATATAGGAGGTCCAGCCTGCCCAGTGACTACGGGTTAAACGGCCGCGGTATATTGACCGTGCAAAGGTAGCGCAATCACTTGTCTTTTAAATAGAGACCTGTATGAATGGCTAGACGAGGGCTTGACTGTCTCCCCCCTCCAGTCAGTGAAATTGATCTATCCGTGCAGAAGCGGGTATAATATTACAAGACGAGAAGACCCTTTGGAGCTTAAGGTACAAAATTCAACCATGTTAAGCAACTCCATAAAACGCAAGAACTTTATGGCTATGAGACTTTACCTTCGGTTGGGGCGACCACGGAAGAAAAGCAAGCCTCCGAGTGGACTGGGCCAAACCCCTAAAGCTAAAAGAGACATCTTTAAGCCGCAGAACATCTGACCAATAATGATCCGGCTAAAGCCGATCAACGGACCAAGTTACCCTAGGGATAACAGCGCAATCCTCTCCCAGAGTCCATATCGACGAGAGGGTTTACGACCTCGATGTTGGATCAGGACATCCTAATGGTGCAGCCGCTATTAAGGGTTCGTTTGTTCAACGATTAAAGTCCTACGTGATCTGAGTTCAGACCGGAGCAATCCAGGTCAGTTTCTATCTGTAACGCTACTTTTCCCAGTACGAAAGGATCGGAAAATGGGGGCCTATACTTAACGCACGCCCAACCCCTAACTAATGAAAACAAATAAATCAAATAAGGGCGGGCCAAAACCCTGCCGCCCAAGATAAGGGCATACTGGGGTGGCAGAGCATGGTAAAATGCATAAGGTCTAAGCCCTTAAAACCAGAGGTTCAAATCCTCTCCCCAGTTCATGCTTCACACCTTAATTGTTCATCTTATTAATCCCCTCGCCTATATTATCCCTATTTTATTAGCAGTGGCATTCTTAACCCTACTTGAACGAAAAGTATTAGGCTATATACAACTACGAAAAGGGCCTAATGTTGTAGGACCCTATGGCTTACTACAACCTATCGCCGACGGTATTAAGTTATTTATTAAAGAGCCCATTCGCCCCTCCACCTCTTCCCCATTTTTATTTCTCGCAACCCCTATTCTTGCACTAACCCTTGCGCTTACCCTATGAGCCCCCATACCCATACCTTACCCCATCATTAACCTCAATCTAGGTGTCCTATTTATTTTAGCATTGTCAAGCCTTACAGTGTATTCCATTCTTGGCTCAGGATGGGCATCCAATTCAAAGTATGCACTCATCGGGGCCCTACGAGCAGTTGCCCAGACAATTTCATATGAAGTAAGCCTCGGACTCATCCTCCTCTCAGTAATCATCTTTTCTGGGGGCTACACCCTTCAAACATTTAATACTACACAAGAAAGTGTATGGCTACTTATTCCTGCATGACCCCTAGCAGCAATATGATATATTTCTACTCTTGCAGAAACTAATCGTGCACCTTTTGATCTAACAGAGGGTGAATCAGAACTTGTCTCAGGCTTCAATGTAGAGTACGCAGGAGGTCCCTTCGCCTTATTTTTCCTCGCCGAATACGCCAATATTCTACTAATAAACACTCTCTCCACCGTACTATTTTTAGGTACATCATATTTCCCAGCAGTTCCTGAACTAACCACGATTATCTTAATAATTAAGGCCGCACTACTATCTGTACTGTTCCTTTGGGTACGAGCCTCTTACCCACGATTCCGATATGACCAACTTATACATTTAGTCTGAAAAAACTTCCTCCCCCTAACACTAGCCCTAGTATTATGACATGTTTCGCTTCCTATTGCACTGGCGGGCCTCCCCCCACAGCTGTAATTCCAGAACTGTGCCCGAATGCCCAGGGACCACTTTGATAGAGTGACTAACAGGGGCTAAAATCCCCTCAGTTCTTAAAAAGAAGGGAGTCGAACCCATACCTAAGAGATCAAAACTCTTAGTGCTTCCTCTACACCACTTTCTACGATGGAGTCAGCTAAACAAGCTTTCGGGCCCATACCCCGAACATGACGGTTAAAATCCCTCCCCCATCAATGAATCCCTATGTATTAACCGCACTTATATCTAGCTTAGGCCTAGGAACTACCCTTACCTTTGCCAGCTCTCACTGATTATTAGCCTGAATAGGACTAGAAATTAATACTCTAGCAATTCTCCCCTTAATAGCACAACTTCATCATCCCCGGGCAGTAGAAGCTACTACAAAATATTTTCTTATCCAAGCCACTGCTGCCGCCCTGATCCTATTTGCAAGCACAACTAATGCATGAGTTACTGGAACATGAAATATTATTAATATAACAAACCCAGTTGCTACAATAATAATTTTAACCGCATTAGCACTAAAAATTGGATTAGCACCTATACATTTCTGAATACCAGAAGTACTACAAGGATTAAACCTGTCAACAGGATTAATCTTATCGACTTGACAGAAACTTGCCCCCCTTGCCCTACTTATTCAAACAGCCCAAATGTTTAACCCCCTACTCCTCACAACCTTAGGACTAATATCCACTCTAATTGGTGGATGAGGCGGACTAAATCAAACCCAATTACGAAAAATTCTAGCTTACTCCTCAATTGCTCATATGGGCTGAATAATTATTGTTCTTCAACATGCCCCCCAACTTACCCTCCTCGCACTATTAGTGTATGTTTTAATGACATCAGCAGCATTTTTAACACTAAAATTTTCACATACCACAAAAATTAATACCCTTGCAACCACATGGGCAAAAAGCCCCTTATTAACAGCAACAACCGCTCTAGTACTCTTATCCTTAGGGGGCCTCCCCCCACTTACTGGCTTCATACCAAAATGAATAATTTTACAAGAACTAACAAAACAAGATATCCCCCTTACCGCAACTATAATAGCTCTGGCCGCCCTAATTAGCTTATATTTTTACTTGCGACTATGTTATGCAATAACTCTTACCATCTCCCCCAACACTATTACCTCCATCACCCCATGACGAACTCAAACGACGCAAGCCTCCGCCCCCTTAGCCTTCTTCACCACATTAGCTCTTGGTCTCTTGCCCATCTCTCCTGCCATTATAATACTTATGACCTAGGGGCTTAGGTTAACACTAGACCGAGAGCCTTCAAAGCTCTAAGTAGAAGTGAAAATCTTCTAGCCCTTGATAAGACCTACAAGAGTTTATCTTGCATCTTCTGAATGCAAATCAAATGTTTTTATTAAACTAAGGCCTTTCTAGATGGGAAGGCCTCGATCCTACAAACTCTTAGTTAACAGCTAAGCGCTCAAGCCAGCGAGCATCCATCTACTTTCCCGCCGTCCGCCGAGCAAGGCGGGAAAGCCCCGGCAGGGTACTATACTGCATCTCTGGATTTGCAATCCAACGTGACTTTTTCACCACGGGGCTTGATAGGAAGAGGACTTTCACCTCTCTCTTCGGGGCTACAACCCACTGCCTATATACTCGGCTACCCTACCTGTGACAATTACACGCTGATTCTTCTCTACAAATCATAAAGACATTGGTACCCTATACTTAGTATTTGGTGCCTGAGCTGGAATAGTGGGGACCGCTTTAAGCCTCCTAATTCGGGCCGAACTAAGCCAACCTGGCTCACTCCTGGGTGATGACCAAATTTATAATGTTATTGTTACTGCTCATGCCTTTGTAATAATCTTCTTTATAGTAATGCCAATCCTCATTGGCGGATTCGGAAACTGACTTGTGCCTCTAATAATTGGCGCACCTGACATAGCATTCCCTCGAATGAATAACATAAGCTTCTGACTTTTACCCCCTTCATTTCTACTTCTATTAGCCTCCTCTGGTGTTGAAGCCGGCGCTGGAACCGGGTGAACTGTCTACCCCCCACTTGCAGGCAACCTTGCCCACGCAGGCGCATCAGTAGACCTTACAATCTTTTCCCTACATTTAGCAGGTGTATCATCAATTTTGGGCGCAGTTAATTTCATCACTACAATTATTAATATGAAACCCCCAGCGATCTCTCAATATCAAACGCCCCTCTTTGTATGAGCTGTACTTGTAACTGCTGTGCTTCTATTATTATCACTTCCCGTCCTAGCTGCCGGAATTACTATACTTCTCACTGATCGTAACTTAAATACTACATTCTTTGACCCGGCAGGAGGGGGTGATCCTATTCTATACCAACACCTATTTTGATTCTTTGGTCACCCAGAAGTTTATATTCTTATTTTACCTGGATTTGGAATCATTTCACATGTTGTAGCCTACTACGCAGGAAAAAAAGAACCATTCGGTTATATAGGGATAGTTTGGGCTATAATAGCTATTGGCCTCCTAGGCTTTATTGTATGAGCTCATCATATATTCACTGTTGGCATAGACGTAGACACCCGTGCCTATTTTACATCTGCAACAATAATTATTGCCATCCCAACTGGTGTTAAAGTATTTAGCTGACTTGCTACACTCCACGGGGGTTCAATTAAATGAGAAACCCCTATACTATGAGCCCTTGGGTTTATTTTCCTGTTCACGGTTGGGGGATTAACAGGAATTGTTCTTGCCAATTCATCACTTGATATTGTTCTCCATGATACATATTATGTTGTTGCCCATTTCCACTATGTTTTATCAATAGGGGCCGTGTTTGCTATTATGGCAGCATTTGTTCACTGATTCCCATTATTTTCAGGATACACCCTAAATGATACTTGAACTAAAATCCACTTTATGGTGATGTTTATTGGTGTCAACCTTACATTCTTCCCACAACACTTCCTAGGCCTTGCAGGCATGCCACGGCGATATTCTGATTACCCAGATGCTTACACCCTGTGAAATACAGTCTCCTCTATCGGCTCACTAATCTCACTAGTAGCAGTAATTATATTCCTATTTATTCTTTGAGAAGCCTTCGCCGCTAAACGAGAAGTCTCCTCAGTAGAGTTAACTATAACAAATGTAGAATGACTACACGGCTGCCCTCCCCCTTATCACACATTTGAAGAGCCAGCATTTGTTCAGGTTCAATTAAATTAACGAGAAAGGGAGGAATTGAACCCCCATATACTGATTTCAAGGCAGTCACATAACCACTCTGTCACTTTCTTTCTTTACGAGATATTAGTAAAACATGCCTATTACATCACCTTGTCGAGATGAAATTACAGGTTAAACTCCTGTATGTCTTAAATTTAATGGCACACCCCGCACAGCTAGGCTTCCAAGACGCGGCATCACCCGTTATAGAAGAACTTCTTCATTTCCATGACCATGCCCTAATAATTGTATTTTTAATTAGCACAATAGTGCTCTATATTATTATTGCTATGGTTTCAACCAAACTTACCAACAAATACATCTTAGATTCCCAAGAGATCGAAATTGTATGAACAGTTTTACCCGCAGTTATTCTAGTATTAATTGCACTTCCTTCCCTTCGAATTTTATACCTCATGGATGAAGTTAATGATCCTCACTTAACAATTAAAGCTATAGGCCATCAATGATACTGAAGCTATGAATATACAGACTACGAAGACCTAGGATTTGACTCATATATAGTCCCCACTCAAGATCTTACCCCAGGACAATTCCGACTTCTAGAGACAGATCATCGTATGGTGGTCCCAATAGAATCCCCAATTCGAGTGCTGGTATCGGCTGAGGATGTATTACACTCCTGAGCAGTCCCATCTCTTGGTGTAAAGATGGATGCCGTTCCAGGGCGGTTAAATCAAACTGCCTTTATTACCTCACGGCCCGGTGTATTTTATGGTCAATGTTCTGAAATTTGTGGCGCCAATCATAGCTTTATGCCTATCGTAATTGAAGCCGTCCCATTACAACATTTTGAGAGTTGATCCACACTAATGCTAGAAGACGCCTCACTAGAAAGCTAATATTGGGTAAAGCGTTGGCCTTTTAAGCCAAAGTTTGGTGCTTACCAACCACCTCTAGTGACATGCCTCAACTTAATCCTAACCCTTGATTCGCAATTCTAGTATTCTCATGACTCATCTTCCTCACCATCATCCCACTTAAGGTCTTAAACCACCTAACGCCTAATGAACCAGTGCTGATAAATGAAGACAAACATAGTACTGACTCCTGAAACTGACCATGATAATAAGCTTTTTTGACCAGTTTGCAAGCCCCTTTTTACTAGGAATCCCACTCATTGCTGTTGCAGTTGCGCTTCCATGAGTATTACTCCCAACCCCCTCATCTCGCTGAATAAATAGCCGACTCACCACACTTCAAACATGATTTATTAACCGCTTTACTAATCAACTACTTATACCGCTAAATATAGGAGGACATAAATGAGCCTTAATGTTAACCTCATTAATATTATTCCTTATTACTATTAATATGCTAGGTCTCCTACCATACACCTTTACTCCTACTACACAGCTATCGTTAAATATAGGATTTGCTGTGCCACTCTGACTTGCTACAGTTATTATTGGCATACGACACCAACCCACAATTGCTCTTGGACATCTACTGCCCGAAGGAACCCCTATTCCTTTAATTCCTGTATTAATTATTATCGAAACAATTAGTCTCTTTATTCGGCCACTAGCCCTTGGGGTACGACTTACAGCTAACTTAACTGCAGGTCACCTGCTTATTCAACTTATTGCCACAGCCGTATTTGTACTACTACCTATTATACCAGCTGTGGCAATCCTTACAGCCGCCGTACTATTTATATTAACTCTTCTAGAAGTTGCAGTAGCAATAATTCAAGCCTACGTGTTTGTACTACTCCTAAGCCTCTATCTGCAAGAAAACGTTTAATGGCCCACCAAGCACATGCATATCATATGGTTGATCCTAGCCCCTGACCACTAACCGGAGCCGTCGGTGCCCTATTAATAACATCTGGCCTAGCAATCTGGTTTCACTTCCACTCAATAACTCTAATAACCCTTGGGTTAATTCTGCTACTCCTTACAATATTTCAGTGATGGCGTGATATTATCCGCGAGGGGACCTTTCAAGGCCACCATACACCACCAGTACAAAAAGGCCTACGATACGGAATAATTCTATTTATCACTTCCGAAGTATTCTTTTTCTTAGGTTTCTTCTGAGCTTTTTACCACTCAAGCCTGGCTCCAACACCCGAATTAGGCGGGTGCTGACCCCCTACTGGAATTACTGTATTAGACCCCTTCGAAGTACCTCTTCTCAATACAGCCGTACTATTAGCATCTGGTGTAACAGTTACATGAGCCCATCACAGTATTATAGAACGTGAACGAAAACAAGCCATTCAATCCCTTGCACTTACAATTCTACTCGGGTTCTATTTTACTGCTCTTCAAGTGATAGAATACTATGAAGCACCTTTTACAATCGCAGACGGAGTATATGGTTCAACATTCTTTGTTGCTACTGGATTTCATGGATTACATGTCATTATTGGCTCAACCTTTTTAGCCGTGTGTCTTCTCCGCCAAATCCAATACCACTTCACATCCGAACATCACTTCGGCTTTGAAGCCGCTGCCTGATACTGACACTTCGTAGATGTAGTATGATTATTCCTCTACGTGTCAATCTACTGATGAGGCTCATATCTTTCTAGTATAAGGTTAGTACAAGTGACTTCCAATCACTTAATCTTGGTTAAACCCCAAGGAGAGATAATGAACTTAATTACAACAGTTTTTATTATTGCTATAACCCTCTCATTTGTACTAGCAATTGTATCTTTCTGATTACCACAATTAAACCCGGATGCAGAAAAACTCTCCCCTTACGAATGCGGTTTTGACCCCTTAGGGTCAGCCCGCCTACCGTTCTCCCTACGATTCTTTTTAGTAGCAATTTTATTCCTTTTATTCGATCTAGAAATTGCCCTCCTTCTCCCACTACCTTGAGGCGACCAACTTCACAACCCAACCGGAACATTTTTTTGAGCTGCCACAGTCTTAATACTATTAACCCTCGGCTTAATTTACGAATGAACCCAAGGGGGCCTGGAGTGGGCAGAATAGAGGGCTAGTCTAAAAAAAGACCTTTGATTTCGACTCAGAAAATTGTGGTTTAAACCCATAGCCCCCTTATGACACCAATACACTTTAGCTTTTCCTCCGCATTTATTTTAGGGCTCACAGGGCTAGCATTTCATCGCACACACTTACTCTCCGCATTACTATGCTTAGAAGGAATAATATTATCCCTATTTATTGCACTAGCCTTATGAATACTCCAATTTGACTCAACAAATTTCTCTACGGCACCAATACTATTATTAGCTTTTTCTGCTTGTGAAGCAAGTACAGGTCTTGCACTCTTAGTAGCTACAGCCCGAACCCACGGCACTGACCACCTACAAAACCTTAACCTTCTACAATGCTAAAAGTCTTAATCCCTACAATTATGATATTCCCAACGATTTGATTAATTCCCTCTAAGTGGTTGTGGCCAGTTACCACTGCCCACGGCCTCTTAATTGCCCTCATCAGCCTCATATGATTTAACTGCATATCAGAAACCGGATGAACTTCAACCAGCTCCTATTTGGCCACAGACCCCCTATCAACCCCCCTTTTAGTCTTAACGTGCTGACTCCTTCCCTTAATAATTCTAGCCAGCCAGAATCATATTAACCCTGAGCCTATTGCACGCCAGCGCCTCTACATCACACTTCTTACATCTTTACAGGCCTTCTTAATTATAGCCTTTGGTGCTACAGAAATCATTATATTTTATATTATGTTTGAAGCCACCCTTATCCCTACCCTTATTATTATTACCCGTTGAGGAAATCAAACTGAGCGCCTTAACGCAGGTACTTACTTTTTATTCTACACACTAGCTGGGTCTCTACCCCTTTTAGTAGCCCTACTTCTTCTCCAACAAACCACAGGGACCCTATCCTTATTAATTATTCAATACACCCCTTTAATACTAGTAAATACCTGAGGCCATAAAATCTGATGAGCAGGCTGCTTACTCGCATTTTTAGTAAAAATACCCTTGTATGGCGTACACCTATGACTTCCCAAAGCACACGTAGAGGCCCCAATTGCAGGGTCTATAGTCCTCGCTGCAATTCTGCTAAAACTTGGAGGATATGGCATAATACGTATAATAATACTGTTAGACCCCCTTTCTAAAAATTTAGCTTATCCATTTATCATCTTAGCACTTTGGGGTATTATTATAACCGGATCTATTTGTTTACGACAAACCGACCTTAAGTCACTAATTGCCTACTCCTCTGTAAGCCATATAGGTCTCGTAGCAGGCGGAATTCTAATCCAAACCCCTTGGGGCTTCACAGGGGCAATTATCCTTATAATTGCCCATGGCCTAGTATCCTCAATACTTTTCTGCCTAGCTAATACAGCTTATGAGCGGACCCATAGCCGAATTATAGTCCTTGCCCGAGGCCTACAAGTAATTTTCCCTTTAACAACTATCTGATGATTTACTGCAAACCTAGCTAACCTAGCACTTCCCCCCCTTCCTAACCTAATAGGGGAACTAACAATTATTACAGCCCTCTTTAACTGATCCCCTTGAACTATTGCGCTTACCGGACTAGGAACATTAATTACTGCCGCCTACTCCCTCTATTTATTCTTACTATCTCAACGTGGCCCAACAACCCCCCACGTTTTAAAACTCTCCCCATTTCACACCCGAGAACACCTCCTCATATCTCTTCACCTTATTCCAGTAATTCTACTTGTAATGAAGCCAGAACTTATATGAGGGTGATGTTATTAGTAAGTATAGTTTAACCAAAACATTAGATTGTGATTCTAAAAACAGGGGTTAAAACCCCCTTACTAACCAAAGAAGGGCAGAAATCAGTAAGTACTGCTAATACTTACACCCCGGGGTTAGAATCCCCGGCTTCTTTAAGCTTTTGAAGGATAACAGCCCATCCATTGGTCTTAGGAACCAAAAACTCTTGGTGCAAATCCGAGCAAAAGCTATGCCCTCAACAGCCCTAATTATATCCTCCTCATTCGTTTGAATTATCATTATCCTTATTCTACCCTTACTTATAACATTAAACCCAAAACCCCAAAAACCTGACTGAGCTGATACTTGCGTAAAAACCGCTATTAGCACTGCATTCTTTATAAGTCTACTACCACTAATAATTTACCTCACCCAAGGGACAGAAAACATCACCACAAACTGACAATGAATAAATACACAAATATTTGACGCCAATATCAGTTTTAAATTTGATCACTACTCTCTTATTTTTGTTCCCATCGCCTTATTTGTAACATGATCCATCTTAGAGTTTGCTCTATGATATATACACTCCGATCCCAACATAAATCGATTCTTCAAATATTTACTTCTATTCCTAGTAGCCATAATTATTCTTGTAACCGCCAACAATTTATTTCAACTATTCATTGGCTGGGAGGGGGTTGGTATCATATCCTTCCTACTCATCGGCTGATGACACGGGCGAGCAGACGCCAACACCGCAAGTCTCCAAGCAGTAATTTACAACCGGGTAGGAGACATTGGACTAATTCTAGCCATAGCCTGATTCGCTATCAATTTAAACTCATGAGAAATACAACAGATTTTTACCTTATCAAAAAATTATGATATAACAACCCCACTATTTGCACTCATCCTAGCGGCAGCAGGGAAGTCGGCCCAATTTGGCCTACACCCATGACTTCCGTCTGCCATAGAGGGCCCGACGCCAGTATCTGCATTACTTCACTCTAGTACTATAGTAGTTGCAGGTATTTTTCTATTAATTCGTTTACACCCCTTAATAGAAACTAATCCCTTAGCACTATCATGCTGCTTATGCTTGGGTGCACTTACCACCCTATATACAGCTACTTGCGCACTTACCCAAAATGACATCAAGAAAATCATCGCCTTCTCAACATCAAGTCAACTAGGACTTATAATAGTCACAATTGGACTAAATCAACCACAATTAGCATTCCTCCATATTTGTACACACGCATTTTTCAAGGCCATGCTTTTTCTTTGTTCAGGATCTATTATCCACAGTCTAAATGACGAGCAAGATATTCGAAAAATAGGTGGACTCCATAAACTCTTACCTGTTACCTCAACCTGTCTTACTATTGGAAGCCTAGCACTAACAGGTACTCCTTTTCTTGCAGGATTCTTCTCAAAAGACGCTATTATTGAAGCCCTTAACACTTCCTACCTTAACGCCTGAGCCCTTGTACTAACACTTATTGCTACCTCATTCACCGCAGTCTACAGCTTCCGAGTAGTATACTTTGTAACTATGGGATCTCCACGGTTCTTACCACTATCCCCTATTAATGAAGATAACCCCCTTATAATTCGACCGATTAAACGGCTTGCCTGAGGAAGTATTATTGCTGGCCTCATCATCACAGCCAACTTTCTACCAATGAAAATACCAGTTATAACTATACCCACCCCCTTAAAAATAACAGCCCTAATAGTTACTATTGCCGGCCTATTCGTAGCTATAGAACTTGCAGCCAAAACTAATAACCCTTACAAAAATATCCACAAAAACTCCCCTCACCATTTCTCCAATATATTAGGATACTTTCCTTCATTAATTCACCGACTCTCCCCAAAGTCTAGCCTAATCCTTGGACGGTCAACTGCCATAAAACTTGACCAAACCTGACTTGATATTACTGGTCCTAAATCAATTACTTTTACCCAAATAATTTTAGCTCAAACACTAAGTGACATTTCACGAGGCACAATTAAGAAGTTTTTAACCATCTTCCTTCTAAATATAGTCTTAGCAATTATCCTAATCCTTATTTAGACTGCCCGAAGAGCTCCACGACTTAAACCCCGAGTTAACTCTAACACCACAAGTAAAGTTAAAAGTAATACTCACGCACAAATAACCAACATTACCCCCCCAAAAGAATATATTATAGCCACACCCCCCACATCCCCTCGTAACACAGAAAATTCTTTTAACTCATCACTTACTGCCCAAGAACCACCATGTCAGCCCCCTAAAAATAATCCACCCACCAGCATAACCCCTAATAAATAAACCAAGACATAACCCAGCACCGAACGACTCCCTCAAGCCTCTGGAAAGGGCTCAGCAGCTAGCGCTGCCGAATAAGCAAACACCACAAGCATCCCCCCTAGATAAATTAAAAAAAGAACTAAAGATAAAAAAGGCCCCCCACTGCCAATCAATACCCCACACCCAACCCCAGCCGCCACCATTAAACCCAAGGCAGCAAAATAAGGCGTAGGATTAGACGCAACAGCAATTAACCCCATAACTAAAGCTACCAATAATAAAGATACAAAATAAGTCATGGTTCCCGCTCAGACTTTAACCGAGACTAATGACTTGAAGAACCACCGTTGTAATTCAACTACAGGAACAGTAATGGCAAGCCTACGAAAAACCCACCCACTAATAAAAATTGCTAATGAAGCACTAATTGACCTTCCTACACCAGCTAATATTTCAGCAATATGAAACTTTGGATCTCTTCTAGGGTTGTGTTTAATTACTCAAATTTTAACGGGACTATTCCTGGCAATACACTACACCTCTGATATCTCTACCGCATTTTCATCCGTCACTCACATTTGCCGGGATGTAAATTACGGCTGACTTATTCGTAATATACATGCCAACGGGGCATCATTCTTCTTCATTTGTATTTATATGCATATTGCTCGTGGCCTTTATTACGGATCCTACCTTAATAAAGAAACCTGAAATATTGGAGTTGTACTACTTCTTCTAGTTATGATGACAGCCTTTGTAGGCTACGTCCTACCATGAGGTCAAATATCCTTCTGAGGTGCTACAGTTATTACAAATCTCCTGTCAGCAGTACCCTACATAGGAGATACCCTTGTCCAATGAATTTGAGGAGGCTTTTCAGTAGATAACGCAACATTAACACGATTCTTCGCCTTTCACTTCCTATTCCCATTTGTAATCGCGGGCACAACTATCCTTCACTTACTATTTTTACACGAAGCCGGATCAAATAACCCCACCGGACTTAATTCTAACGCAGACAAAATCTCCTTCCATCCCTACTTCTCCTATAAAGACCTTCTCGGCTTCGCCTTAATACTGCTAGCGCTCACAACCCTAACACTCTTCTCCCCCACCCTTCTACGCGACCCAGAAAACTTCACCCCTGCAAATCCACTCGTTACACCCCCACATATCCCAACCGAGTGATACTTCCTATTTGCTTACGCTATTTTACGATCTATTCCAAATAAACTAGGAGGAGTCCTCGCACTACTATTTAGTATTTTAGTATTACTTATAGTCCCAATCTTACACACCTCAAAGCAACGAGGGTTAACCTTTCGTCCCTTTACCCAATTCCTTTTCTGAACCTTAGTAGCAGATATAATTATTTTAACATGAATTGGGGGCATACCCGTAGAACACCCATATATTATTATTGGTCAAGTCGCCTCAATCCTATACTTTGCATTATTTCTCCTACTCAACCCTCTTGCAGGCTGAGCAGAGAATAAAGTACTAGAATAAGCTCGCCCTAGTAGCTTAGCCTAAAAGCATCGGTCTTGTAATCCGAAGATCGAGGGCTAAACCCCCTCCTAGCGCCCAGAAAAAGGAGATTTTCACTCCCACCCCTGGCTCCCAAAGCCAGAATTCTAAACTAAACTATTTTCTGATGGACCAATATGGTTACATAATCATGTATGTACCTCATGCCTGATACAAATCATATACTGCATCTTAAATAATACACCCATATTATGAGGAAAAGACATGCTATGTATTATCACCATTCATTTTTTTTAACCTAAAAGCAAGTACTAGCAACTAAGGTATGCATAAACCAAATATATGTAATGTTCTTGAGTTAGATATGTATTATCACCATTCATTTATATTAACCTAAAAGCAAGTACTAATGTCTAAGACGTACATAAGCATACGGTTAAACCGCAGAAATGATTTATCTTAACCCGGGTTATAGGCTATTCCCCTTATATATCGCACCCAACATTTCCTTGAATTACTTAACTAGGATTTACTGAGACAATCTAATGCAGTAAGAGACCACCAACCTTGTCTTTAAAGGCATATCAAGCATGATAGAATCAGGGACATATTATGGAGGGTGGTAAACTGTGAATTATTCCTGGCATCTGATTCTCCTGTCATGGGCATGGCATGTTTATCCCCCCCTTCCGTGAGATATCCTGGCATCTGATTCATGGTGTTGCGTCATACGTTTCACCAATCCCACATGCCTAGCGTTCTTCCCAATGCATAACGTTCTCCTTTTTTTGGGGGCTCTTCACTTACATCTCAGAGTGCAAATTCAAGTAATATATCAAGGTGGTACATAATCTTGCATCACTTATATTAGGTTAATTATTAAAAGACATAACTTAAGAATTACATTATACTATATCAAGTGCATAACGTATCTGTACTTCTTCAACTTATCCTAATATATACGCCCCTTTGGCTTACGCGCGACAAACCCCCTTACCCCCTACGCTCAGCAAATCCTGTTCTCCTTGTCAAACCCCGAAAGCAAGGAAGGTTCGAGAACGTCCAGACTAACAAGTTGAATTATGTGTTAGCCATCCGCATTATATATATATGATACTTAATCCTAAAAATTTTTTTCCAAAGTAAAAACCTAAAAAATTCTATTGAATTTATAAATAATTTTTCCCAATGCTAGAAAATCGAATATAAATT